GATTCCGTAAAAGATGAGATCAGTAAATGGGAATTCACTGAAATGAAATCTTTGTGAGATCGTCAATAGTGTACCAAGGGTGTCTTTAGAGTATACCGAATCAGTATAGCTATCCTTCTTCTGACACAGCAACGCAATTTCACAATCAGTATCGAAATGGAGTGCTAGATAATTTATTTTTTGATTTTATTGTTGCTTGTCGATGTTATATCATTCAATAGAAAATTTATCAAATTCCTGTAGTAGTATAATAGTAGCATAAGGGTTCTCTTCATTATTGGCTTCGGATTAGAAACTGAAAATCAGATATAATGTGAATCCGACGGATTGCTTTCGAATAATTCACGAGGGAGATTATCATATTCCTTTCTAATTCAATTAGATGCGAAATCTATAAATATTCTTTCTTTTTGTAGTTGTAGAAGATGTTTTTTGTTGGAACCCCCCCTTTTTTTTTTTCATTTTTAAGGAATTGATTAGTTGTCCAGTAACAAGTAAGACTAGTAGATAGTCTTCGATGAAAGAAAGAGAACAAGCAAGTAATCAAATAAGAATCAATATTCACGATGCAAGCATTGTTGTATTAGGCCCTTTGGGTCTTTTGTGACCTAATTAGAATTAGAAAGTCGGGGCTTTCTAATTTTAAATATGTAAAGACAAAATGTATAACCGAGTTTCGCACGATTAGATTCTGCAAAACTCTTTTTCTTCTTATTTGAGATATTATGTGAATGAACCTACTCCTGAATCTAATGAGTTCAAATTAAAGTAAAAAAAAGGAAAGTAATAAAGTAAGAGGCATTATACTATAAGGTCATTTTTGGTTCGAAAATACACAATATATTCGATACAATAATAAAAAAAAAAGATAAAAAAAAAAAATAGAAATGATTTTCCAATTTTCAATTTTAAGCGATTCAAATTCATTTATTTTTTGAATGAAGTTATCCAACACAGTTTTTTATTATTTAAGATTATTTTATTATTTAAAATTATTTATTATTATTTATAATATTAATATAATAATTTTATAATATTAATATAATAATTATTATTTATAATATTAATATATTAATATAATATTAGTATAGTAATGTATAGTAATTATTTATAGTAATTATTAGTATAGTAATATTTGTTTTTAAGAGTTGCACAATGAATCGAATCTGTTGATTCGGAATCACGGGATGAATAGATATCACAGATGATGAATTGATTTCTTACCTATGTCACTCTATTTTTTTGTTACTATTTATAATGATAATAATTGCTGAATCAAAAACTTTCAATTGAACTTATTCTTTCAATTGGTATTTTTGTTTATTTCTTTCAAAACCAAAATTGAAATTTAGGGAAGTGCTTTATAAACATATGTATAAAAAAAAATAACATATTTCATTTAGCCCCTTTATGCCTACCATAACTAGTTATTTCGGTTTTCTACTAGCGGTTTTAACTATAACTTCAGCTCTATTTATCAGTTTGAACAAGATACGACTTATTTGAAATTAATTGAATGAATAATTCATAAAAAAAAAGAAATCTTTCTGTGGTATTCCATATATTCTATAGTTTCTTACCGTGTCAATTTCAAATTCTTGGTCATTAAGATTCATGTGCAATACGAATTAATATTTAAGAATAGATAGTACCTCTCCCTTTCTCCTTTCAAACAAATTGAAATGATTGAAGTTTTGCTATTTGGAATTGTCTTAGGTCTAATTCCTATTACTTTGGCTGGATTATTTGTAACTGCATATTTACAATACAGACGTGGTGATCAGTTGGACCTTTGATTAATTAATATCTGATTGACCCCCTACTTGTTTTAATTTTAATCCATAGGGGGTCAAATTTAGATTACTGTTCAATTATTTCATTGTAATTTTCGACCTAAGAATAACAAGAATGGAATCACGCTCTGTAGGATTTGAACCTACGACATCGGGTTTTGGAGACCCACGTTCTACCGAACTGAACTAAGAGCGCTTTCTAAATATTTTGAAACCCTAATATATTTTTGCATGCATCTACTATTCTATTATATAGAATTATATAGAATATTGTAAAATGAAAGATTGATCATATTATGTATTGGATTATGGATATCCAATTTGAATCGATTTCAATTAATCCCTTGTTACTGCTCATAAGATAAGTAATAGGTAGGGATGACAGGATTTGAACCCGTGACATTTTGTACCCAAAACAAACGCGCTACCAAACTGCGCTACATCCCTTTCCATTGGTCGACAGTGTCATTGTAGAGAATACCTGTATTGTTTTCCACATCTTTATTTTATCCATTCATATACAAAAATCATCTTGTCATTTATTTTTTTTATCTCATATCATATAACATATTATTAAGTATAATAAAAGACTTATATACGTAACGTATATGCTGTAAAAAAAAATGAATATAATATTTTTCGGGAATGTTGGGACATAAAAGGGTGTATCTTTTTTTTTCTTTTTTTTAAGAAAAGGAATAGCTACTGAATCGTTGTACATTTCCATTTGAATTAGGCATTCCGCGTACAAATACAAGTGATCATTAATTACATATATGTCTGATCATATATGTATTACAAATTACAATAAATAAGGAGGATTTAAAATGCGAGATCTAAAAACATATCTCTCCGTGGCACCGGTAGTAAGTACTTTATGGTTTGGGTCTTTAGCAGGTCTATTGATAGAGATTAATCGTTTATTCCCGGATGCGTTGATCTTCTCCTTTTTTTAATTCTCCTTCTAGTTCTAGTTATTGACATGGGAGGGGGTGAAGAAGATTAGAGATATGATCAAATATCAGTGACTAATCCCTCCCCTTCCCTTCTTTGAATTTTCTAATTTATTAAATTATAATTATAATAAGTTCGAAAAGAGAAAGAAGAAAAGTGGATTCAACTTCAGTAAAACTCGGAAACTCGGACCGGGACTCTAAATTTAATTTAAATTAATAAGATAAGAGAATGAGAACGGAAATGGAAATTGATGGCTAGGTCAACAATATTATACAAAATACTTAAATGAAAAATGAAATACTTTACTGGGATTATAAATGTAGTTAGAAATTCTTCTATTACTTATTTAATTATATTACTATCTTGATTTCAACGAAATCTTTCAGAATTTGATTTCGAGTTAGCAACTTCCATTTTTTTTTCGTTCCTTTATTCTCTTTGGATCGGAAAATGGAATAGTTGGTTAAATAAAAAATCCAAAGGAGGTTCATGGCAAAGGGTAAAGATGTTCGAGTAACAGTTATTTTGGAATGTGCCAAATGTACTCGAAATGGTGCTAATAAGGAATCAATGAGTATTGGTATTTCCAGATATATTACTCAAAAGAATCGACATAATACGCCTAGTCGATTGGAATTGAGAAAATTCTGTCCCTTTTGTTACAAACATACAATTCATGGGGAGATAAAGAAATAGATCGAACTGATCCGATCGCCTGTATGTCACCCTTACAAGGAAGATTCAAAATGATATACCTTACAAGGAAGATTCAAAATGATATTGATATATATATATTATATATATATTCTATATATATATTCTATATAACATATATTTAAAGATAAACAACCCAAAATCCATCATCAAAATAGGTTTTTGGGATAAGGAATAAACAAATCATGGATAAATCCAAGCGACTCTATTTTAAATCCAAGCGATCTTTTCGTAGGCGTTTGCCCCCGATTGGATCGGGGGATCGAATTGATTATAGAAACATGAGTTTAATTAGTCGATTTATTAGTGAACAAGGAAAAATATTATCTAGACGGGTGAATCGATTAAACTTAAAACAACAACGATTAATTGCTAGTGCTATAAAGCAAGCTCGTATTTTATCTTTGTTACCTTTTCTTAATAATGAGAAACAATTTGAAAGAGATGAGTCGACCACTAGAACTACTGGTCTTAGAATCAAAAAGAAATAGGTTTATTCTTCACTTGAATCAAAATTCTAATACGAACTCAAAGGCGGATTGATGTTTTGTTCGAAAAATTCGCGAATCCAGATTTTGATTGTTGTATCATAAGAAAAAGATTGTTGTATCATAAGAAAAAAAAAGAATCAATCTTTTTTTATTGAACGTGTTGTTTGTTCATTTTGGCGACCTTATTATTATATTGTATCATACTAATTTCTATTCTACCTTCCCGGAGTTAATTCTCCAGCGAACTCCATTTAAAATTGAAAACATTCCCATGAATTCCTTCCAATCTACTTATTTTATAATTTCATTGGAAATCATATAAAGACAATTTCTATTTAATATAGCTATTTGCGCAAGTATTTTACGATTAAGAAGCAACTGCCTCTTGTACAGATTGTGTATTAACTTATTATAACTATGGTATACACTATCGCCGCGAATTACTGCATTTATCCGAGTGATCCACAAACGACGAAAATCTCTCTTTTTCCTACCTCTATCCCGATAAGCCGAAAACAAAGCTCTTATTTTCTGTTGAGTAATAGTTCTAGTAAGTCTTGAATGAGCCCCTCGAAAACTTGATGCAAATAAACGAATTTTTGTTCTACGTCTTCGAGCTATATATCCTCGTTTAATTCTGGTCATTGAATAAATGAAACTTCGATGAATAACTAATTGATTTCCCTTCTTTCAGTTATTCCTTTTCCCTTTCCTAATTTTTGAATAACAAAACGGATTCGTCCAATGTATAAAATAAAAACTCCAATGGCTTTTGCTACTATAACCTTCCCGACCACGATTTTCTCTTTTTTTCTTCTAGGCATTTCACCTCGAAATAAAAATAAGAAATTGTATGGATAGTGATACTAGATATTAAAAAAAGCATATTAAATAAAAACACAAAGTAGTAAATCTAAATGGATAAAAAAATCGTGGGTTCCATCGTTTCTATGGTTACTTTTTAAACGGTGAGGTCCCCTCTATACACCGGAGCCCCTTCTTTCACTTAATCAATGCTATTGTTAACTTGTACAGTTTACACTCTTTGGCTCTACCTATGAATTATCCAGTAATCAGTCTTTCACAACGAGATCTACCTATACAGTAACGATATTTAATTATGAAGATTAGCTGTGTAGCTGACCCTGTTAGTCCGTTGTTGCAAGAATAAGGGCATAATCTTTTTGCCTTTTAATTTAAATAATATTTTCCCTGCTTAATGGATAACCATTTGCTACCAATGGGAAATTCTTTTTCATCTTAAATTGAAAATTGAGACGCTTGGATTTACGATTTACACCAATAGAAACCATAAAATTTGATAAACAATAGAAGGATATGATAGATCCTTTTTATATAGTAAATGGATTTCTTCCATTTTATCCTATTTATTGGTACTGATCATTGATACTGGAAAAATGGGTTCTTTTGTCCCAGTCCATGCTCTGAACGAGTCACACATACACCCTAGTACATGTTCCTCGTCGCTGAGGGCATCCCCCAAGGGCGGGGGATTTCGTGACATTTCTGATTGGCTGTCGTGTCTTTCTAATAAGTTGTTTAATAGTTGGCATGTTGACTCGTATACATAATGAATCGGTTTAGATCGATCCTAACCGGATGATTAGGAATTACTTCTATATTGATAATTCTATATTAATAGATTAATTAATATAATACTATATCAAACCCCGGTAGGTAAGAAGATAAAATTTTGAATTGCGTATTTTCGTGACATCCTTGTTATTTTTTATTCTACCGCTACAAGATCAACAATTCCATGAGCTTGGGCTTCTGTTGCTGACATAAAAACATCTCTTTCCATGTCTTCGGATACAACCCATAAGGGTTTGCCCGTTCTTTGTACATAAACCCTTGTGATGGTTTCGCGTAACTTCAGCAGTTCTTCCGCTTCCTGGATAAATTCTCCCGTTTGTGCCTCATAAAAAGAACTAGCAGGTTGATGGATCATTACCCTGATTATATAACATAAAAAATGGTTCTTCTATCTCGAAGATAAATCAAAGAGAACAAATCAAATAAAGAATAATAAATACTACGAAAAACAAGATAGAATTGAACAACCGTACAGGCATCGTTATCTTTTGCACATTGCATACGGCTCTACAATGGAATTCACTTTTCCCTCCCATCGAAGAAACAGAAAATATAGGGTCTATCATACTAGACCCAGATCGGTAAATAATCCAATAATCATCCTTCCTTTTTTTTTTTATTTTGGAGTAGTTAAAAAATACTATGATGGCTCCGTTGCTTTATATTTATATAGATATTTATTTAGTCTTTTATTCAACAATCCCAAAGTTTCTTTTTTTTTTTATTCTTTCATAACATAATTAGTCTTCCGGGGTGAAAACAAAACAGTTTGTGACGCTGCAATAGGCTTCCGATAGATCAGATAAAATCGGAAATGCCCCTTATCTCATACTACTCTTTCGATATATAATCGAATGGTTTTTTTTTTTCTCATATCGAATTCAAAATGCCATGCTATTATTACTTAATAGTCATATTTCATATGGCGAAGGCATAGTCTTCTTTTTTCTCTCAAATACAAAACTCATTGGCGCCGAGCATGAGGGAATGCTAGACGTTTGGTAATTTCTCCTCCGACCAGAATAAAAGATCCCATTGAAGCGGCTAATCCCATGCATATTGTCTGTACATCTGGTCCTACAAATTGCATAGTATCATAAATAGCTACTCCGGGTATTACCCACCCCCCGGGAGAGTTTATAAACAAATACAGATCTTTGGTATCATCCTCTATACTAAGATATACCATAAGACCAATAAGTTGATTCGAGATCTCGCTATCAACCTCTTGGCCTAAAAAAAGTAATCTTTCTCGATAAAGTCGGTTGATTAGGATAAAATTGTATCTTTAGGAACCATACGCGCACCTTTTGATGCATACAGGTTATCAAAAATCGCGAAAAAAAGAATCAATGTGTAGATTACAGCCCGCATTCTTTTGGACTCCTTCTAACAAAGGACTTTTTGGATTCCATTTTTATTTTTCAAGAAAGATTCGTTTTGGTCTGTTTACTTTACCTATAAATATCAAAAAATAGAAAAGTAATTGACTAAATTTATCGAACGAACTTCTCATTGATGTATTGTTTCATCGAGATTGAATACAAATCACGATGTCATTTTCTTGTTCCGGAATGGGTTTCTTCAATTTTGTTAGGTTTATGTTCTACTCCAAGTCAAGTAAAGATCGGCCCTATTTTTATTTGCACATATAGGACAAATGTCCCAATACCAAGTCTTTTTGATATGGCTTTTTTATTTTTCAATTTCTTTTATGTCATGTCTTCTGCCAAATATTTAATGTATTCATTATATTACTCGATTGATTAAACAGTTTAAGATCACTCCTGTTTATAAATTAAAAATAGAATATGATAAAGATAGTAATCATAGATATATTACCAATTGGGTTTTTTGTAAACGGAGCCTGGATACTTCATTTTATTGGTCCAATCGAGACAACTATAAAGTATTCTAAACCATAAATTATTCTAATTGATAATATTAATCTGGATACCCCCCCCAAAAAAAACAAAATAAATATGATTGCATTTCACGCTCCAAATTTTTGATAAGTCAATCAATCTTTCTTGGGCGAAAGAGAGGATATCTCGATCGGGGGAGAGAATGGGGGAATCCCATGTGACCCAATATATCTGACAAGTCGCACTATACGTCAACCCAAGATGCATCTTCCTCTCCAGGACTTCGAAAAGGTACTTTTGGAACACCAATAGGCATTAAATGAAAGAAAAAAAGAATTAAGTACTATATCTTACTTTGATGTGGAAGCGTAACAATGGGTTTATTGGCTTAAACAATGGGTTTATTGTCTTAATATTAATAAGATTAGCCTTTATCATAGTTTATCCATAAAGTGAATAAGTTCATAATATAAAATAAAAAAAGAAGACAGAATGGCTATGACTAAAGGAGAAAATCTTTAGGAATAGGTCTTTTTAATGATATGAACAAATATGTATGCTTTCACTCATAGAAAATGAACGTGGGATCCCTCCCCCCTACCATTGCGTATTGGTACTTATCGGATATAGAATAGATCTGCTTCTTTTTGTTCCTACAAACAGAACTCTTCCATTATTACTAAAAGAATAAGAATAGAACAAATATTAATCCTTTCTTCGAGATAATCTACTGAAAAAAGGGGGGGGTACATAGCATAGTTTTTTCCAATGCAATAAAGTTACATAGTGTCTATTTTTCGTTGAGAAAGGGGTATTTCCATGGGTTTGCCTTGGTATCGTGTTCATACCGTCGTATTGAATGATCCGGGTCGTTTGCTTTCTGTCCATATAATGCATACAGCTCTAGTTGCTGGTTGGGCCGGTTCGATGGCTCTATACGAATTAGCGGTTTTTGATCCCTCTGACCCTGTTCTTGATCCAATGTGGAGACAAGGTATGTTTGTTATACCCTTCATGACTCGTTTAGGAATAACCAATTCATGGGGCGGTTGGAGTATCACAGGAGGGACTATAACGAATCCGGGTATTTGGAGTTACGAAGGTGTGGCCGGTGCACATATTGTGTTTTCTGGCTTGTGCTTTTTGGCAGCTATTTGGCATTGGGTGTATTGGGATCTAGAAATATTTTGTGATGAACGCACAGGAAAACCTTCTTTAGATTTACCTAAGATTTTTGGAATTCATTTATTTCTTTCAGGACTGGCTTGTTTTGGGTTTGGCGCATTTCATGTAACGGGGTTGTATGGTCCTGGAATATGGGTGTCCGATCCTTATGGACTAACCGGAAGGGTACAATCTGTAAATCCAGCGTGGGGTGTGGAAGGTTTTGATCCTTTTGTTCCGGGAGGAATAGCCTCTCATCATATTGCAGCAGGTACATTGGGCATATTAGCAGGTCTATTCCATCTTAGTGTCCGTCCGCCCCAACGTCTATACAAAGGATTACGTATGGGAAATATTGAAACCGTCCTTTCCAGTAGTATCGCTGCTGTTTTTTTTGCTGCTTTTGTTGTTGCTGGAACTATGTGGTATGGTTCAGCAACTACCCCGATTGAATTATTTGGTCCCACTCGTTATCAATGGGATCAGGGATACTTCCAGCAAGAAATATATCGAAGAGTTGGCGCTGGGCTAGCCGAAAATCAAAGTTTATCAGAAGCTTGGTCTAAAATTCCTGAAAAATTAGCTTTTTATGATTACATCGGCAATAATCCGGCAAAAGGGGGATTATTCAGAGCGGGCTCAATGGACAACGGGGATGGAATAGCGGTTGGGTGGTTAGGACACCCTATCTTTAGAGATAAAGAAGGTCGTGAACTTTTTGTACGTCGTATGCCTACTTTTTTTGAAACATTTCCGGTTGTTTTGGTAGACGGAGACGGAATTGTTAGAGCAGATGTTCCTTTTAGAAGGGCAGAATCGAAGTATAGTGTCGAACAAGTAGGTGTAACTGTGGAGTTCTATGGCGGCGAACTGAATGGAGTCAGTTATAGTGATCCTGCTACTGTGAAAAAATATGCTAGACGTGCTCAATTGGGAGAAATTTTTGAATTAGATCGTGCTACTTTGAAATCCGATGGTGTTTTTCGTAGCAGTCCAAGGGGTTGGTTTACTTTTGGACATGCTTCGTTTGCTCTACTCTTTTTCTTCGGACATATTTGGCATGGTGCTAGAACCTTGTTCAGAGATGTTTTTGCCGGTATTGACCCAGATTTGGATGCTCAAGTAGAATTTGGAGCATTCCAAAAACTTGGGGATCCGACTACAAGAAGACAAGTAGTCTGATATAAGATTGATTTCTTACTTTTCACCTTTATTTTTGTGATTTAACATAGTTTAACATAAATAGGGTACCGGATAAATCTTGATTTGAATTGCTGCCTTTCCTTTGACTCTTTCTTTTTAATTATCCGGGAGACGATCCAAAATAAACAGGTATGGAAGCTATAATTGTAAACCACAATCGAATCTATGGAAGCATTGGTTTATACATTCCTCTTAGTCTCGACTTTAGGAATAATCTTTTTCGCTATCTTTTTTAGGGAACCGCCTAAAGTTCCAACTAAAAAGATGAAATGATTTTTGATTATCTCTATCTCAATTGAATTAATGAGCCTCCCAATATTGGGAGGCTCATTAATTCAACTAGTCTCCGTGTTCCTCGAATGGATCTCTTAGTTGTTGAGAGGGTTGCCCAAAAGCCGTATATAAGGCGTACCCAGTAAAACTTACAAGTAAACCAGATATAGAGATGGCAACTAAGGTTGCTGTTTCCATTATTATATAATTTTAAGACTACAACGGATCTATGATAAGATCATTTATTTACAATAGAATGGTATACAAAGTCAACGACTCTCAATGAATACAAAATAGGATTTATGGCTACACAAACCGTTGAGGATAGTTCTAGATCTGGTCCAAGACGAACTATTATAGGGGATTTATTGAAACCATTGAATTCGGAATATGGTAAAGTAGCTCCCGGTTGGGGAACTACTCCTTTGATGGGTATCGCAATGGCTCTATTTGCGATATTCTTATCTATTATTTTGGAGATTTATAATTCTTCCATTTTACTGGACGGAATTTCAATGAATTAGATTAACAAGAACTACTAAATAGCTTTTCAATACAAAACCAAGTGAAGCATTTAGGTCGCTTTTAGTCCATTCTATTTTTTGGTAGTTCGACCGTGGAATTTCTTTGTTTCTGTATTTCCGGAATATGAGTGTGTGACTTGTTATAATTGATCCTATGGATACTACAGAAATCGGTTCTGTCATCTTGATACAGATAGTTTTACCTCGTCGGATATTCATTCTAGTATCTGGAACGCGCGGAATATATGAAATAGATTACAAACTATTATAACTATGATTCATATTTCATATTCAGACCTCGCTTGCCGGACTCCAAAAAAAGAATTAACCAAAAAGAGTTAAAAAAAAGGGTTAGAAGTTATAAATTGAAATATTTTGATTCTTTTTCTGTTTCTGCTTTTTTTATTTTGAATTAAAGGACAAACCGTTCTTTGTATTTTTTTTTTCATTATATATATTCATTGAATAAGTGATGATCCAACGATTCTTACTCAGAGAATTTTTGGACTTATTTTGAAGGTTTTATTGAATCATCGTGGTTGTAGTATGAATCTGAGGTTTTAATCGATTCTATAGGGTCTTAACAAGAGAATTCCTATCAATAATAAAGAAAACAGAAGTAAAGCTGCATTACACACAAATAAAAAATCAAAGAAAAGAAAAAAAAATAGGTAAATAGAAGATTCAAGAGGCCTGTAACCATCAACATAAAGACGAATGAGCCAACTTGATATTTTGGCATTATAACCACAAAGAAGAGCTTTCAGATTTTTATTCTTTCGTATCTTTAGAGAAAGATTGAATCATAGGATTAAAGAAGTTTCAAACTTTCTATTCCACATATCCGTTATAGCCAGTATTTGGGTGTTTCTGTTTGAGCCGTACGAGATGAAATTCTCATATACGGTTCTCAGAGGGGGAGTTCCTTGAGTTTACCTATCTCAATAAAGTCTATGATTGGTTCGAAGAACGTCTTGAGATTCAGGCGATTGCAGATGATATAACTAGTAAATACGTTCCTCCGCATGTCAATATATTTTATTGTTTAGGCGGAATTACGCTTACTTGTTTTTTAGTACAAGTAGCTACGGGATTTGCTATGACTTTTTACTATCGCCCGACCGTTACTGAAGCTTTTGCTTCTGTTCAATATATAATGACTGAAGCTAATTTTGGTTGGTTAATCCGATCAGTTCATCGATGGTCGGCAAGTATGATGGTCCTAATGATGATCCTGCACGTATTTCGTGTGTATCTCACCGGTGGCTTTAAAAAACCTCGTGAATTGACTTGGGTTACAGGTGTGGTTCTGGCTGTATTGACCGCATCTTTTGGTGTGACTGGTTATTCCTTACCTTGGGATCAAATTGGTTATTGGGCAGTCAAAATTGTAACAGGTGTACCGGAAGCTATTCCTGTAATAGGATCGCCTTTGGTAGAGTTATTACGTGGAAGTGCTAGTGTAGGACAATCCACTCTGACTCGTTTTTATAGTTTACACACTTTTGTATTACCTCTGCTTACTGCCGTATTTATGTTAATGCACTTCCCAATGATACGTAAGCAAGGCATTTCTGGTCCTTTATAGAGAATAAAGAATATAATATAGATCATAGATATTTGTAATCAGTCATTTATCACTTCACTCAGGGTAGGAACAATAGGATTTCATTGCTATAAATATGGATTATTGAAAAGAATAAAACATGTATTTGGATATCTCCCTTCAACCCCACAAAATTGTATTATTTCTTTGACACTAATGGTTGAAGTGAATTCTCCGAAGAGAAAATGGATTATGGGAGTGTGTGACTTGAACTATTGATTAGTCCGTGCAGATATATTCCTTATCTGCCACATTTGTTTGAATTCACAACTAAATGTGTCTTTGTTCCAACC